TCAAATTCAATTTGTCCCGTTCTATCGCGGCGTATTCATTCACTCGATACTGATCTGCGTCGCTTTCTACTTTACGTAAGCGAGCCCGGGCTTTTTCCAACTGTTCAACGGCTCCCTCGCGTAATTCTTCTGAATTTCGAATAGTATTCAAGATTCTCTGCTTTCGATTATCTAATAAATCACTTAATGAAAGTAGATTATTTCCATTCCTTTCAAAATTTCCATGATCCCTTCCCGAACCAAACATGAATCTTTCGATTCATTTGGCTCTCACGCTCAATTACTTCAATTAGGTATTTTGTAGGGTCCATTCATATATCTTTTGTGAATGTAATGAGCCTATCCTCTATTCTCTCGTCATATTCCAAAAGAAACAATTCTTGAAAGGAATCACGAATCCAAGACAAAAAGATTCGGAGGACTCTTCTGACCAAACAAAAACTATGTAATTGTCAGCAAAGTTGTTTAGTTTTCTTTTTGCAATCCAAAAATGGTTTCTTACTTTAAGACACAATAATAGATAGGTTGTCCATTCAGCATTGTCTAAAAAGGGAATCAAATCCAATAAGTAGTTTCAATCAGTTTATCGACATGAGTGTTCTCTAGCAATAAAATGATTTTTGGAAGCCATCTTTCTATTAACAGATAGATCTTAACATAGGGGTAGAAAGAATACCATGCTGCGTCTGGACTTCAAATGATTTAGCTTTAACCATGTTACTGATCCCACATTATTCGGTGATAGAGAATCAAAGTCTATTGACCAATGAATTACGAAATGCTATGGTTCTTCCCTATGATTTCTGAATTTTTTGCATTGATTTCGAAGGAATTCGCAAGCTCATGCACCTTTCGTTCCTAGTTAGAACGGAAAAAGTACAGCTGGTTGGATCCAGCCTATTCTTGAAAGAAACAACTCGCACACACTCCCTTTCCAAAAAAGATCAATACCCCAATCACGACACTTAGATTTATTGGATTTGTTGCTAAAATATCGGTATTAAACCCGAAACTCCCGGCGAATGGCCAGTGGCCTAAAGAAAGGAAAGCATCGGTTACATTTTTCATAGGATCTCCTCTTATAGATAGACTCAAAAATCGAACAGAAGTCTTTTTTGATCACTTGGTATCACTTCGACCCCTTTCTATGGGGGGATCTTGGTTGGGTACTGGCGCAACGAATCAAGAGGATAATCATTCTTATTTTCCCACTTCTTCCTATTTTGAAATCGATTGTCGACAATCGATTTGATTTTCGAAGAAATTCTGACCGCTGCAACCCTTTCTAAAAAGGGCCTTCTTGGACTACAAAGGGGAAGGCTGAAAGCGAGTCGGCATGCTAATTCCTCATCCGCAAATCAGCCCTTCCCGTGGGTTATTTTTTCAACGAATGAGGAATTGTACGAATGAAATCTTGATCGAATTTGAAAAAGAAAAGCAGGCGGAAAAGGCAATCCAAAATGAAAAAAGGGTTTTCATATTTCTAAGATTAAACAAAAGGATTCGCAAATAACAGGGCTAATGCGACAACCAGGCCATAAATTGTTAAAGCTTCCATAAAAGCTAGACTAAGTAACAAAGTACCTCGTATTTTCCCCTCTGCCTCCGGCTGTCTTGCGATACCTTCGACCGCTTGGCCCGCAGCAGTACCTTGACCAACTCCAGGTCCAATCGAAGCAAGCCCTACAGCCAATCCAGCAGCAATAACGGAAGCGGCAGAAATCAGTGGATTCATGATAAGTTCCTCGTTCCAAAAAAAGAAATGGTTAATGATACACTCACCCAATGAATTAGGATTTAATTCTTCCCTCGCTACGATTCATCCAGTCGAAATCACTACGAACTTCGCAGAAGAGACTCTCCGCATAAATTCACATTCGGAGGTCAAATTAGAGCGATCGTTAATTCCTATCGAACTAGCTAATATACCATATACACGTATTTCTTTCCTAATGGAAACCAACCCTTCATCCATCTTAGAGCCAATCGGACTTGCGAATCATTCGTCGAAACAGCCACAAGAGTTGCATTCAATTCGATCCCCTCTTCGAACCAGCCCATTTTTGATTTTTTAGAAATTCCTTTTTTGGAAATTCTTCTTTCCTGCTCGTTATCATGATCCTGCATGGATACAATCAACAAGGACAAATTGATTAGTCCAGACTCATTGCGTAAAAAGTGATTGATCAAAGTTTATTCCATTTCAAATTTATCAACATTTTTTCCCCTTGTTGAATCAAATCAATTGAAAAGGAAATCATTCGAGTTGACGATTGGGATTGGTCAACCCATAGAAAACATATTCATTGAAGGGAGATATCACTAGAAGTGGATCAAAGGCGAATTTTTGACAAAAGATCTTTTCGATCTCTTTTTTTTGACACTTCTCTGTTCAATAGCCTAATCCTTTTTGCGATTCCTCTAAATCGTATATAGTGTAGGTATAGATATTGTTTTTTCGAAGTCGATTCGTTTGAGCCGCGCCTGCCTTCGTCGAAGCTAAAAAAAGACTCTTTCGAAAACTAGTCAATGGTGTCCCTCCATGGATTCACCTATATAAGCCGCGGCTAAAGTTGCAAAAATAAGAGCTTGGATACCACTTGTAAATAATCCCAGGAACATGACAGGGATAGGAACCACTAAAGGTACTAACGAAACAAGAACAACCACTACTAATTCATCAGCTAATATATTTCCAAAGAGGCGAAAACTAAGTGATAAGGGCTTTGTGAAATCTTCTAAGATGTTAATAGGTAAAAGGATTGGAGTTGGTTGAATATATTTCCCGAAATAAGCTAACCCTTTTTTAGTAAGACCCGCATAGAAATATGCCACTGACGTGAGTAAAGCCAAAGCAACCGTAGTGTTTATATCATTCGTGGGTGCGGCTAACTCCCCCTGAGGTAATTGTATGATTTTCCAAGGTAAAAGAGCGCCTGACCAATTAGAAACAAAAATAAAGAGAAACAGGGTTCCAATAAAAGGAACCCAAGGACCGTATTCTTCTCCAATTTGAGTTTGACTCACCTCTCGAATGAATTCAAGGACATATTCGAAGAAATTCTGAATGCCAGTCGGAATGGTTTGTGGTTTCCGAACAGCTAGCGCAGCGGAACCTAATAAGATAGCAATTACAACCCAAGAAGTAATCAGTACTTGGCCATGAACTTGGAAACCCCCGAGTTTCCAATAGAAATGTTGGCCTACTTCCACACCGGATATCTCGTATAACCCTTTGAGTATGTTGGTGGAACCTGATAAACGATTCATAGTGCTCTCTGACAAAAAGAAAACTTTAAACGAAATTGTTTTGATTCAACCATCTTTTTCTTGACTTAACTACTTGAATCGTATCTTTGGAATACCAACTAATCACACTCTATGCCCAGTTCTTTTTCTCTCCTTTTTGAGATTAAGAAATAGGAAGCGATTCGATAAATCGATGAGGGTTCCGAAATAACATAAGTTTTTTTTCTTCTTATTAATTTTCTTCTTATTAATTACGAGACTCCGAACGGCCCTCACAAATTGCGAATACTAATTTTTTAAGAATAAATCGGAGGGAAGAGATCGAATCATCATTCGCTGGAATCGAAATATCTGCGAGATTGGGGTCACAATTTGTATCGATTAAACAAATTGTTGGAATTCCTAAAGTGATACATTCCCGAAGGGCGGTATATTCTCCGTGCTGATCAACGATGATTACAATATCGGGTAAGTCTGTCATATATTTAATCCCGCCAAGATATCTTTGCAAGTGAGATAATTGTCTTTTCAAGATGGCCGCATCTCTTTTCGGCAGACGATCCAAGCGTCCTGTTTTTTGTTTGGTTCTCAAGTCTCTAAACTTCTGAAGTCTCGTTTTTGTAGTCGACCAATTCGTTAACATCCCGCTGAGCCATTTTTTATTAACATAATGACACCGAGCCCTTATTGCAGCCCGGAATACTAAATCAGCTGCTTTTTTTTGAGTGCCAACAATTAAGAATTGTTTTTTACTACTGGCTGCATCAAAAACCAAATCACAAGTTTCTGCTAAAAAACGAGCCGTTTTAATAAGATTTGTAATATGCCTACCTTTATGATTTGCAGCGATATAAGGTGCCATTTTAGGATTCCATTTTCGAATCTTATGGCCCAACTGAACGCCCGCTTCCATCATCTCTTCCAAATTTATGTTCCAATATCTTCTTGTCATTTCTCCCCACACTCCTCCCTCTTTTTGTTTTTTGAAAAAAAAAAAACAAAAAGAGACGAGGTACCCTGAAACAAAAAAAAAAAATTGTTCCGATGGAACCTTCCCTTCTACCGGAGATTGGCCCGAACGAGAGGGCCAAGCCATTCTTCTCTTCTATTCATTATTATTTTGATTACTCTTCCCAAAGCAAATGACTCGATCAAATCCAAATAGAGATCCTTTTCCTTTTCAAATCAAAAGGGTGAATCCGCTCTTAGGACTTTTTAAATACTCGAACTGATTGTTCTGATGTATCGTGGAAATTCTTTGAAAGGAAAGAATTAAATAAGGTTTTGTGGTGAAAGAAAATATCTCTCATTTCCCCCTCGAATAGATTCTTCTCTTTTATTTCCACGGGAAGATGCTTATGTTGCCTTGGAGGGTGCACTACTCCTTTGCCTTTGAATCCAGTACCAACCGGTATCATTCCCCCCAGAACAACGTTCTCTTTCAGGCCTTTCAACCAATCGATACGACCCCGGAGAGCCGCTTTTGCTAAAACCCGAGCAGTTTCCTGAAAACTCGCTTCAGATATGAAACTTTGAGTATTCAGAGACGCTCGGGTTATTCCCAATAAGACAGCTCGGTAACAGATCGCTTCTTCCAAAGCGCGTCCCATTCGTTCCGCTCGCAACAATCCAACGAGTTCTCCGGGTAAAAAAACATTAGACAGTCCGTCTTCGGAAACCAACACTTTGGAGGTTATTTGACGGACAATAATTTCGATATGCCTATTATGTATCTGCACGCCCTGGGATCGATAAATCTTTTGGATCTTATTAACTAAAGATATACGACTTTGCACCATAGTTAGCTCAGCCCCAATCAAGAATCCCCAAGGAAGTCCAAGAATTCTTATTATCCATTTGTTCCAACCCTCTACCCTCTTTTTGAGATTCATTGATATTGAAGCAATTGAACGCACTTCTAACACCTGTTCCACTTTTGGCAGACCTTGCGTTATATCACCAGATCTTGATTTTTCATAGATAAATGTAACTAATGTATCTCCTTTAGAAAGCATTTTCCCATAATGACCATGCACAGTTGCCCCCGGGGTGGCCAAAAAGGGCTTAGCTGCTCGTATTATTACAGAGTCAACGTGAACAATTAGAACTTGCCCCGATTTTAGATGCGGTCTTTTTTTGGCTATCCCTACATTTTCACAAATAAACTGCCCAAGACTCATGATTGTCGATGACTTTTCCCAACAAGTGGAATGCAAAAAATCCCAATTTAAATCAACTGGATTCAAAATGAGGTTCTTGCACGGATCGGACTTCACAATTTTCCCATTTTCATCCATTAACAAATATTGAAGTACTTGAAAAGTCGGTTCGAAATTTTCAAGTTGGAAATAGTTAGTTACCAAGATCTGATTCGAAGTTATTAAATGTGAAAATGAATAAAAATTCGAAATTTGAGGACCTGTTCCTAAAGGACCCAACAATTTCCTGGTTGAAATTAGGGGGTCCTTATGACTGAATTCTTTGGGAGACTTTACATCGTTGAATGGCCCTAGTCGCGAACAAAAACAATTGGATGCTGATAAAATTCTCAAAGATTGGGACTCCTTATTTTGATTCAACACCGTATGAATAGTTCCTTGATGTTGGGTAAGGGGTTCTTGAAGCCTTGCTCGGGAATAGGAATAAATGGAAGAAAAGGGGTTGATCCGGGTGCGATCTGAGTCACGCTCGGAGATCAACCCTGAACCCGATAGATCATTCCTTTTGAGAAGATAAGGAATAGGCGATTTTGCTAAGTCGATTCTTAGAAAATCTTGACTCAAACCATTTGTCCTTATTTCAACAAAGGAAGCACGGGCCTCGTCGCTAGAAGAACTTTTTTGATCTTGGTCCCAATTCAATACTAAACAAGTTCGAACTAATTGAATACCTGTCTCCGAACTTGCCCGAATTAGCGTGCCGTTTCCATAAAAGATATAATTGACAATTTGAAGTTGGACATTATCCCTTTCTTGCAGTATATCCGGGGGTAAAAGTCTTACTAAATTTATCTCATCCGTTTTTTCATATGTGATTACAGGTCGAACTAAAACAAAATCGTTTCTCTTGGGAAGTGTAAGCCGTTGAATATAGAGCCATTTTTTGTTTTCCTTGGAATTTATCTTTCCTGTTCTTGGTGGTATCAAAACCCCACTATGTTGGGAGATCTTTGCTGTCTTTCCAGGAAAATGGATATCTCCAGAAAAGATTCTAAGTTCAATTCTCGTGTTTTTTCGCTCCACTCGGACTAACCCGCCGACTCGGCTTCTTGTCTTTAAAGTGATTGGTGTATCTCCTCCAATAAGACTATTGTTTCGTACCAGTATCGAAGAAGATTCGGGTAAGAGATGCACTTCCTCGGGAATAAAAAAAAATCGATCGACGTTTATTGGGTCTTTGGGCTTTAATTCCGTGACTCCCCCAGACTCAATGAAATCCTCTTTTTTGACGATTGACTGCATTTCGATTGTTTCATATTTAGTAATTCCCGAGTGCTTTATTCTATATTGCGGATCATCGAAATATGCAAGAATACTGTTTTTACGGAAAATCCCATTGATCGGGATTTCAATTGAGATCCCCGAAGAAGGTCTTAGTTCGTTCTCGCGTTCTTGACTCGCTTGGAGTGGGATGATGAATCTATTTCTTCGCCGCTTTGCCAATAACTCAGAATTCTCGTCGAGAATGGCCGTATATCTGAGATTACAAAGACCCGTACGATTACGTTCTGAAGAATTAGGACTCCCCCCTCCCCTTTTTCCAGAACACTCCAACCGAAAGAATTTTGGTCTCGCTTGATGAGTAGTTTCTGAGGGGTTAGAAATAGATCTTCGTTTGCCAGAAAGAGAATGAGCGTTCATTTGATCTTGATCCTTGTAAATCGAAAGGGAGACGAGACTGGATCTCCAAGATTCCCCTAACAATATCCATAAATGACTTGTTTTTGGTAAGAGATGAACATTCCCATATGTAAATTCCGATGCATGATATACATCGGTATTCCAATGCATTTCACCCTCTGAATCAGAATAAATATGTTTTCGAACCTTCACTTTAACACTCAAAGTGGCCGTTCCTGCGCGCATCTCAGCAATTACTTGCTCTGATTCTACATATTGATTATTTTGAACTAAAAGAAAACTTTTGGACGGAATACGCACATTGTGTATAATATTTTCACTCTCAATAGTTACATACACGTCTATTGAACAGAGAAAGGCAGGATGTCCATGACGTGTACGTGTCGGATGA